TTCTCTTTTTATTATTATTATAAGACTACATTAGACTACATTCCAATTTTTATAAAGATTTTTTATAAAAAAGGAGAAATTTATTATTATAATTGTTAGAATTATAATTGGAATGTAAGAAATATAAATTATAGATCCGTATAGTAATCTTTATCTTATTTATATATAGACTCTACTACTATTTACTGCAATATAGATTTGAAATTTCTATTCTATATTTTTTATGACTTATGAATGGTTAATAGCTAAGATATAATTGGTGGAAGTATTATGCACGTAAAGTTTATTTTATGTTAGCCCGCTTAGCTCAGAGGTTAGAGCATCGCATTTGTAATGCGATGGTCATCGGTTCGACTCCGATAGCCGGCTTTTTCTATTTGTTCTATGTTCTATTTTTTATATGATTGAGAACGTTTCTTTGAAATTAAAGAACAAAGACACCTTTCCTTTTTCGATTCTTTATTTTAGATTTTTGTATATTTAATCTTACTATATACTTTTTATAAATAAAATTTTAAATAATAATTTTTTAAGCCATTTTTTTTATTTAGATTTTAGATTATTATTATTTATTATTTATATATAGCTATAGAATTTAAATATTGAAATATACAACACAAATTCGAAATATTAACTAAACTAAAAAAAAGATATACAAGAATTTTTTTTTAGTTTATATATATACAATATATATACAATAATTCAATTAAGAATTATTAATATACTAAATAGAATATAAAATTCCAATCAATAATTATAATAGATTATAAAATAAAAATTTAAATACTAAACGAAATTGCATTTCAAATAAAAAAATAATGAATATTAATACAAAAAGAAGGAGGAACTTCGGATCCGTACATCTTGCATCTCACTATTCCTTCTAGTGCCATTATTCGTTCTTCTACAATTAATAGAATACTTCAGGGGATTTCGCTTCATTTATCATTTAGTTCAGTTTTAATTTCTTTAATTTAAATAAAATGAAATAGCAATAAATAAGGAGTCTTTATGTCGCGTTACAGAGGGCCTCGTTTCAAAAAAATACGGCGTCTGGGGGTTTTACCAGGACTAACTAATAAAAAGCCTAGAGATCTTAGAAACCCATCACGTTCCGGGAAAAGATCTCAATATCGTATTCGTCTAGAAGAAAAACAAAAATTACGTTTTCATTATGGTATTACAGAACGACAATTACTTAAATACTTTCGTATCGCTAGAAAAGCCAAAGGGTCGACAGGTCAGGTTTTACTCCAATTACTTGAAATGCGTTTGGACAACATCCTTTTTCGGTTGGGCATGTCTCCGACTATTCCGGGAGCCCGCCAATTAGTTAATCATAGACATATTTTAGTTAATGGTCGTATAGTAGATATACCAAGTTATCGTTGCAAACCCAACGATATTGTTATGGCGAGGGATAAGCAAAAATCCAAAGCTCTCGTTCAAAATTTTCTAGATTCATCCCACAGCGAGGAATTGCCAAAACATTTGACTCTTCACCCATTCCCATATAAAGGAGTAGTCAATCAAATAATAGATAATAAGTGGGTCGGTTTGAAAATAAACGAATTGCTAGTCGTAGAATATTATTCCCGTCAGACTTAAGCCTACCTTAAAGCTTAAAGAAAAAGGTTTCGAAAAAATTCGCCCCTTTTGCCAAACTAAATTGATTTCAAATTAATAAAGTGTTTGATCCGTATTTTTCCCCTTCATGTATCATAGATCGACAGAGATCTTTTTATTTTTTGTCGACCTTATTCCATAATTTTACATTACATATTGCAGCAATTTAATTCGAAATAGAAAATCTATATATATATCTAGTCTAGAATATATATTATATATAAAGATAAAAAGAAGGATCTAACTCTTAGTTGATTTATTACGGTTAGCGATGTTGGTGAGTTGGGTGAAGGTACGGAAAGAGAGGGATTCGAACCCTCGGTAAACAAAAGTCTACATAGCAGTTCCAATGCTACGCCTTGAACCACTCGGCCACCTCTCCTACACAACAATTATGACCCAGGAACAGAATGAATAGCGAGTTATTCATATTTTAGTTTGGATTGGCTAGGTAAGGTACAACCAACCAATTCGAACTAAAAAAAAATATCCAATTTTTGATAAGGATCTTTATCAAAATTAAAGGCTCGGCAAATAAAAAAGTTTTTTCTTGTGTAAAGGCTAAAGTAAAAAGAGATCTTTTTCCTATTTGCGAAGATGATGTTCCCGCCTTTTTCTGATATGTTATTTATAGGGGATTAAATCAATGGGTTGTAAGGAATCAACGGATTGGTGGGTTTATGTTTTTTAGACTATGATTAATGGATACCTTTCGATCATGATTCCCTTTAAACGACGATTCCATAAAAATTATAAAATTCCTTTCTTTAAAGTTTTCACCAAAAAAAATAGATTCTTTCGTAGATCTCTTACAAATTCATGACTCATCCTGGGGCTATTTGATTGTTATAGTGTCTACTCATTATGCGCATAACACAAAAAAAATAGACGGTTATTCGGATTTAGATCATAGAATAATTATTCGATTCTTTCCCCCCCCCTCTTTGGATCAAAAATGAATCAAAGTCTTTCGCCCGAATCTATAGGAAAAATTCCTTGATTCTCCAGTTTTGATTAAATAGGACTAGTTCTCCCATTGGTATACTACATTTGGAATTGGGATTGGAATAAATATTTTTTTTATTCCTTCAAAACAAAAAAAGGAGCAATTTGAGTCGTAGAGGGTTCGGTTCGTATCTTTACATTTTATTTGATTTGAGATAAATATTGAATTTCTTTTTTTATTTTATGAATCTTTTTTATGCTATTTCGTATTGTACAATTCCTTTCTTTGTAGGATCATTTTTCCCCTAGGGAGAATGAAAAGAATTTTAGAATGGATTGGTTACCTATGCCTAGATCACGGATAAATGGAAATTTTATTGATAAGACCTTTTCGGTTGTGGCCAATATTTTATTACGAATAATTCCAACAACTTCAGGTGAAAAGGAGGCATTTACCTATTACAGAGATGGTGTGATTTGATTCTTTTTTTCCCCAGTCTTATGAGAAAGACAAAAATTCGGGATAGAAAGAAAAAATATTATTATTATTCTTTTGATCGAGTATTGAAATAAATCTACGCTTGTTGAAGGTGAAGTTTAGAAATAGAACAAGTCCTTCTGTCGTGTATCCCCGATTAATGCAGCCTCAGATGCTTCCATTATCCCTTTTAGCATTGAGCGAAAGGTTACACCTATGGGTTCTGTATTACAGGTCAATCCCACTCTACTAGTCCTAATAGGCAGCATAGGGGAAAAGCACTACACCTAGAAATCAACAAGACGAAAGCTTTGTTAAAAATGACTTATCCCCTTCCTTATCTGGATTGGGATTTAAAAGAATGGTTGGGACAACAAATATCCATCTCGTTCGTACCTTAGATACCCATATAACCATCAAAGACTGTTGAAGTGACTAATTCCTGGAAATGAGGGGGCGTTGAGGACAAAGAAATTGTTGGAGTTACCATTTCTATCTAGTACCAACACGTTTGATGTTAACAAAAGCTCCCACGCAGGAAGGTTGGCTAGAAATTTCGTGCAAAAACACTAGCCCCGCTCAATTCATAATGAAAATAATCAATACATGGAATCAAAAACAATTGAAATATTCTCATTATGCATATAAAGGAGGAGCCGTATGAGATGAAAATCTCACGTACGGTTCTGGAACGGAGATTCTTTTAATCGAATGACGACCGTAACGGATGTCAGCTCAATCCGAAGGCAATTATGCAGAAGCTTTACAGAATTATTATGAAGCTATGCGACTAGAAATTGATCCCTACGATCGAAGTTATATACTCTATAACATAGGCCTTATTCACACAAGTAATGGGGATCATACGAAAGCTTTAGAATATTATTTTAGGGCACTAGAACGAAACCCATTCTTACCACAAGCGTTTAATAACATGGCCGTGATCTGCCATTACGTGCGACTATCTCCACTATAGAAAGATAAAAGGAAAGAAAATCTTCTAGTAAAAAAAAAAAAAAGAAAAAAGGGCTCTCTACATATGCATCGTCAAAAACAACGATTTTTATGAGCTGTAGCAAGGAACGAAACTTCATATGAGTCTAAAATATGAAGAAATAAGATATGCCTAGATACTTTATTCTATGGATAAAAAAATCGAATTGATAGAGAAGAAACACCGTAAAGATCAATTAACGAGGTTTGGGCCAATACATTAAGAACTGCTTACTTATGCCATACATAATAGAAGATAGATAAAAGTTAGTAATCTGCTTATGTAATAGAGGCGATCCACTAAGGTATTGAGCAGCGGTGTAGAATCAGATCCCAAAGATAGTAAGTTTTTCTTTCTTATGCAGGAAAGAAAGCCTTTTTCAAGGATTCTATAAAAATTTGGATATGAAACCGAGATAGTTACCTTGCAGAAAATGTTAACGAAAAGAGGAAATGTCCATCCTTTATTCGTTTGGAGGTGGGATAAAAGATAAAACAAAAACTAATTTGAAATTCAAATTAAAGTTTGAAACTCATGCGATTAACTTCTTTTGGTTAAACCCCCGAAACCGAAAAGCGAGATAGATCTATGCGAAATATCATTCCGTTCCATAGGTAAAACGAATACCAAAAGAATTGACTGTTGAGCCGTATGAGTTAGGAAACTCTCAAGTACGGTTCTAAGGGAAGGAGTCCCCTATTCCGACCGGGGAGAGCAGGCCATTCGACAGGGAGATTCTGAAATTGCGGAGGCTTGGTTCGATCAAGCCGCTGAGTATTGGAAACAAGCTATAGCGCTTACTCCTGGTAATTATATTGAAGCACATAATTGGTTGAAGATCACGAGGCGTTTCGAATAAAATTTGTTTCTATTTGTTAGAATTAATTGATGTTCTACTATGTTCTACCTATGAGTCAAATAAAATAGAATAAGTTCTATGGGAACAACCAATCACAG